ACAACGGGCAGATCTATAGGACATACACGAACACATACTTCACAAGCAATACATTTATCAAATTCAAAGTGGATTCGGCCCCGGAATCGCTCTGATGTGATTAATTTTTCATAAGGGTATTGAATGGTTACAGGTAAACGATTCGTGTGAGATAAGGTAATCATGAAACCTTGACCAATGTACCTTGCAGCTCGTACTGTTTGTTGACCATAATTCATGAACCCAGTTACCATAGGGAACATATCGTAAATATCTATAGAAATTTTCTATTTGTTTCTTTCTCTTGTTTGAGACAAATGGTAAATATAAAATATCACTATTTTTTATAGCGAAAGAAGTTGGGAAGAAGTTGTTAATAATAGATTACCGAGAGAAATAGGTAAAAGAAATTTCCATCCAAGATTTAATAGTTGGTCCATTCTCAGCCTTGGTAGAGTCCATCTTGTTGTGATAGAAAGGAATAAAAATAAAAAAGTTTTAGTTAATGTAATAAAGATACCAATTATAGCTCCAACTATTTTGATTTTTCTTGCTTTATTTACTTCAAAAAATTCAGGAATAAATATGTACGGAATAGAAAAATTCCAACCGCCCAAGTAAAGAACTGTTACAAATAATGACGAAACTAGTAAATTTAAATATGAAGCAACGTAAAATAAACCAAATTTGATACCTGAATATTCGGTTTGATAACCTGCTACTAATTCTTCTTCTGCTTCTGGTAAATCAAAGGGTAATCTCTCACATTCCGCTAGCGAAGAAATTAGAAAAACGAAAAATCCTATAGGTTGACGCCACAAATTCCACCCCCAAAAACCATATTTTGATTGCGCTTCAACTATATCAACTGTACTTGAACTGTTAGATAATCATAGTCGGTGATAACATCACTGCTACCATCTCTATTACAGAACCGTACATGAGATTTTCGTCTCATACGGCTCCTCGAGGGTCACAGATAAATCAAAAAACCTGTTCGATATTCTTTATTAATTTTAATATGTTTGTACGATAGATAAACAAACTAAAAATATATTTATTGTAAGGTCCCGAATTAGACCAATGAAATTCTGTCTGCTAGAGAATATATTTCTAATAAACCGTGCTTCGGAATTGATCTCATCTTTTTTTTAACCATTCAATTGTTCTTTGTTGAGTAATAACTTAATCCTTAAATAAAATATTTTTTTTTTAGCAATTTTTATTAATAGATTAATAGAAATTTCAACCTATGATTTTTGATTACAAAAATTAGACATTCGTTCATGAATCAGGATAAGAATTATAATTCTTTAAAGTTCTATCATAGAAAATAAAAAGCTGTCTTTGTTTTCTATTCTATTTTCCATTCTTTCTATTTTTTTGTTCCTATTCTCCTTTCTCATAAAAGGGGGGACGTAAAAAAGGGTAAAAGATTACTTCGTTCTTAATAGTTATTTACTTAATCGGGGATAGGAGCATACTCTGGATCGAAATCATGGGGAGTACTACTTGGTCGTTTCTACTAACTTAAAGCCCCAATTTGATTTTCTTGATGTCGAAATATTCGGTTGGATAATTTGCATTATTTACATTACTAATCCTTTTTGTATCTTGGTGTTCCTAATCATCCACTCTTTTTTGCTCAATCCTCTATGGGAATAGATAGTAACAATTTTCTCTAATCTAGAATTGGATCTTTTATTTTAAACCCGCTTCAAGCCATGATGACTAATGAATCAAGCTTGGGGTAAACAGTATAGACTTTTGTTTTCTTTTCATTTAACTCTTGTACATAGGCAATGAGACTCCACTTTTACTGCGAATTTTTAAGCTGTTTTCTTTCACTCATATAACTATCTGGTTTAGTTCATTTAACTTTTTTCCTAGAAATGAAAAACGAAATAAGAGAAAGTTTATGTTTTAACGAATCACACGTAGAGATATTGATAACACACATAGAGTTAATGGTATTTCATAACTAATTGATTGAGCAGCAGCTCGCAGACCACCTAAAAAGGAATATTTATTATTTGATCCATATCCTGACATAAGAAGTCCAATGGGAGCAATACTTGAAATAGCAATCCATAAAAAAACACCTATACTGAGATCGGCTAGAACAAGATGATAACCAAAAGGAATTACTGAATAACTTAACAAAATGGATATGACAGCTAGGGAGGGGCCAATACTGAATAAACTAATATTTCCTCTAGATGGAAGAAGATTCTCTTTAAAAAGCAATTTTGTCCCATCCGCTAGAGCTTGAAGAATACCTAAAGGACCCGCATATTCAGGGCCAATACGTTGTTGTATCCCGGCAGATATTTCTCTTTCTAACCAAACAATTACGAGTACACCTATTGTAATTCCTAATACAGTAGTTAAAATAGGGACAAACAGCCATATGATACCATAGATTTCTTTTAAGAATTCCAACCTAGAAAAAGAATTGATAGCTTCTACTTCTCTTGTATTAATTATCATTTCAACGATCAACTTCTCCCATAATGATATCGATGCTACCTAGTATCGTCATAATATCAGCCAATTTCATTCGTTTAACTAATTGAGGAAGAATTTGCAAATTGACAAAACCTGGTGGTCTAATTTTCCATCTCCAAGGAAAAACATTCTGATCTCCTATCATAAAAACCCCCAATTCTCCTTTTGGGGCTTCGACTCTTACATAAAGTTCTTGCTTTGACAATTCAAAAGTAGGAGAAGGTTTTTTACTAATGAATCGGTATTCAAAATCATTCCATTCGGTATTTCTGACTCCAGCAAAGCGCCGGGTTTCTAAATTCTCATAGGGCCCTCCTGGAATTCCTTCCAGAGCCTGTTGAATAATTTTTATAGACTCTGTCATTTCACTGATTCGTACTAAATAACGAGCTAATGAATCCCCCTCTTTTTGCCATTGGACTTCCCAGTTAAATTCGTCATAACACTCATAATTATCAACTTTACGAAGATCCCATTGTATTCCGGAAGCTCGTAACATTGGTCCTGATAAACCCCAATTTATTGCTTCCTCTTCACTAACAACGCCTACCCCTTCAACTCGTTCTAAAAAAATAGGATTCCGCGTAATGAGCTTTTTATATTCAGCAACCTCCCTTAAAAAATAATCGCAAAAATCCAAACATTTATCTATCCAGCCATGAGGTAGATCGGCGGCTATTCCTCCAATACGAAAATAATTATGCATCATTCGCATACCGGTGGCAGCTTCGAATAGATCATATATTAATTCTCGTTCTCGAAAAATATAGAAGAAGGGAGTCTGTGCACCAATATCTGCCAGAAAGGGTCCAAGCCATAACAAATGAGAAGCTATACGACTCAACTCCAACATAATTACTCTGATATAGCTAGCTCTTTTAGGGACTTGAATATTTCCCAATCGCTCTGGTGCATTTACAGTTATTGCTTCTGTAAACATAGTAGCTAAATAATCCCAACGTGTTACATAAGGTAAATATTGTATAATTGTTCGATTTTCTGCAATTTTTTCCATCCCTCTATGTAAATAACCCAATATTGGTTCACAGTCGATAACATCTTCACCATCTAGAGTAAGGATAAGTCGAAGAACACCATGCATTGATGGGTGGTGAGGACCCATATTCACTATCATGAGGTCCTTTCTTGTAACTGGTGCGGTCATAGGTTTTTTCCCGATTCATTCTTCCATGAATTGCTGAAAATCAAAAGAGGGTCATCAAAAGTAAAATCATTTTTCAAATTAACGCGTTTTTATCTCTCGAATATTCAACTGACCTATTAATTCTTTATAACGTACTCTATTTTTTTTTGATAAATAAACTAGTAGTCGTTGGCGCTTTCCCAAAATTTTCCGCAGACCTCTCTGAGATAAATAGTCTTTTTTGTTCAATTCCAAATGGGAAGTAAGCTTTCGTATTTTATTAGTAAAACAGAATACTTGGAATTCCACAGACCCTGGGTTTTCTTCTTTTTCTTTTTGTGAAATAACTGAAATGACTGAATTTTTTACCATAAAAAAATACCCCTTTTTTTACAAATATGAATTTTACTGATCAGTAATAATAATGCGAGTTAGTGGTATACATAAGAAACTTATTTTTTATGGAATTCTATATCTAATTTTATTAAATAATAAAGAATCGATCCAATTAAACTGGCATTCGAATAGGTATACAAAACAATAGTCTATTTTGCATTTTCAAAAGAAAATTGTTTAAAAAATCTTAAAATTAAGAAGATTTTGTTGATTCGTTTTTAGAAATAATGGATACCTCATTACATTAAATTAGTATCATATATTAGACTAAAATGTAAGACAAGTTATATGGGCATTTGTTTGCTTTCATATATCAGATATGGTACTATATAAAGTTTCATTAATTACTTTTCAATTGCGGGATACATACGTATCCTTAACAGACTGAAACGACTTCCGTTATTTGTATCAAACCAATAGCGATTCATACAAGCTAAATCTTCTAATCGATAATTGGGCCAAAGAAGTAATTTTAATTTAATTAATTGATGTCTATCAAGATCGTTATTTTCATTCAAAAATTGACTAGAACTTTTAAAATTATTCCCATTACAAAATATTATATTTTTATCGATACCTTGACTATTCTTTGAATGAAAACAAATTAGAATTCTCAATTCTCTACGACGTCGAGACGCTAAAATATTTTCAGGGAAAAACAAATAAGAATTATTATTTTCAGTTAGATGGCTTCGAATGGATTTATCAAAATCCTCCTTATCGGCATATATTTTCTCTTGGTATCTTTGATTAATACGATGTCTACTCGTATGAACTAATGAAATATTTATGGTTTGGTGCATAATAAACTGGCCTGATTTTTTTACAGACAGACGAAGAGGTTCGATAATCAATCTTCCCCTTTTCATCAATTCTGTAAGAGTTAAATTCTTTTTAATCAGCATTATATCAAGATTCATTTCTCTCCTTTGAATAGAGGATAGGGCTATTTTTTTTGGATTTCTCAGTCTAAGCAGGAGACAATATACTTTGATATTATTGATCATTCTTTGATTCAAAGCACCATCCCATCTTAATTGAAAAAGTAAATATCTTTTGAGGAAGAAATCAAGTTCTGCTTCTGTATTGCTCTTGTAGTGTTTTTTCTTTTGTAGTTTTTTCATGTCTGATTCTGAATAAGTTTCCGCAATCTCGTTTTCTTGGTTTAATAGAACAGATACAAGACTTTCTTGGTTTTGCATAGTTGATCGAAGAGCTCTTTGATTTGCAAATTTTTTTTCTTTTTTATTCTTGAATTCAAAATATTTTTTTTCGTTTGACGGTATAATTCCTTTTTGTTTTCTATTCAGGTTTTTAGTTTCACTAAGATTTTCATTTATATTCAAATTCAAAAAAAGGAATTTACTTGGTATAAACCAGGGTTTAATTTTATATGCATTATAAAATAGGAAAAATTCTGGAAAGAACCAAAGTTCTAGATTTGATATAGGATGACTTAGTATTTCTGTATTCATTCCCATCCAATCCCATTTTTTTTTTTTATTGGATGAATTGCTTTCTTCATCTTGATGAATCATAAAATAAAAAAGATCTTTTTTATCAATTTTCTCAATTATTTGATAATTTGGAGCCTCGGTCTTAGTATTTTGGTTCCTATTGGTATTGACCTTGACCCAAGCTTCAATATCTATTTTTTTTTGAAAACAAAAATTGAGAATTTTCCAATCAAAATATTTTCGATCCATATTTTTTTCCATATATATACTAGCACTTTTTCCTAGAAAATTATTGATAGGGATATAGGCTAATCTAGTAAATTTTTTTCTTTTTTGTGTATTGTAATTATAAAAATTATTTTGATTTTTATTTACTTGGAATGGTGATCTATAAATAGATAGGTCCTCCCTCTTTTCATAATTAATAGATCTATAAGATAAAAGATTATATCTATAGTATTTTTTAAAATTTTCTTTCTGATTTGGTAATAAATATACTTCGTAATCACTTTGTTTTTTATAATAACTCAATTGTTCTTTTTCATATGAATCCGCTTTTTTAAAATTTTTATCTCGAATTGTACGACATTTTTTTGTGCTATTTCGCCATTTTTGTACTATTAATTTAGACCATTTAATTTGAGATAAATGATATTGAGAATAACCTCTTAACCAGCCTTTCCATTGATTTTTTTTCGAGTTCGTAAGTTTCTTATCTTTTAATTTCGAATCAATTATTTCTTGTCTGCCAAAATTATTGTTTATTGAAGTTTTAAGAAAAAAAGGTGTTCCGCGATATTCAAGAATATTAAAAAAATTGGGGGCTTGGACTTTTGATAATTTGTAAAATACATATGCTTGTGAGAAGGAGGATAATTTATCAAAATTCTGTGAATTATTATTACTAATATTATAAAAGGACTTTTGTATAGTTGAAATAAAGTTAATTGTATTTTGATTGGTTTTATTACTTTTTTCGTGATTTTTTTTAGTATTGGAAATAGGTTTATCAATAATAGTTTTTATTGATTCAAGAAAAAGTTTTGTATGTATTTTTGGAATATTAATGATAGATAGAAGGATATCTATATATATATTTTCAATGAAAAATTTTATAAAAAAATAAAATTTACGGATTATTCGAGCACTACGTCGTTTTAATATTTGCCAAATAATTTTTGTTAATTCGAATCTTTTAGCATTATAACTATTTTTATTAGTACTAACATTTATTCCGGGAGTCACTTTCTTTTTTTCTTTTGTAATTCTTTCTATTTTTTTTCTAATTATACTTGTTCTATCAGTTAGACCATTCATTTTTTTTTCTGTTAGTAAAAAATTTGTCCAATTTCTAGATTTAATTTGATCCATTGATTCATTAATTATTTGATTATCCGTTATAGAATCTTTTTCTTTTTTAGTTTCTCTTGATTTATCTACTTCTTTCAATCTACTAAATATCAATATAATTTTATTTATTTTTGAGATTTCTTTTATTTTTTTTTTGAAATTTCCAAGTTTTTTTTCGAGTTTCTTTAAAATAGGTTCAAAAAAGGAAGGCCTTTTTCGAGGAGAACCAAAAGGAAGTTCAGTTTCCATTCCCCAAACTGTTAAAAAACAAAAATCATCCTTTTGACCTTTCTTTTTGATTCGATCTAGATAAGAATACCTTAGTTTATATCCGTGCCAAGGTTTTAGACAGAAAGGAAATAGGATTTTTATCTGAATGCCATCTAGTAACCAATTTTTTGGAAATTCTCTTTCGGATAATTGAACACCATTATAGGTGCATTTAATATGTATTTCTCTATTCCATTTCTTTAAATCTTCAGACCATTCAGGAAATTGCAATAGTACCATACGGACAATGTTTTTAGCTATTATTAATGAAGGTAATAGAATATATTTTCTAAGAGTCGATTGAGTTATTAACATTAAACCTCTTATTACTTGCGCAAACGGGATCGTATCCCAAGCTTCTGCTATTTCTATGCGTGCTTTCTCCTTTCTTTTGTT